TTCGAACAGGCATGAATACAGCATCTATAGGGTAACTTCCATCTTGAGAGTCATTTATGGGTTCCATACGATATCCGCGATCTCTCTTGATTTGTAATCCAATACACAAATCAATTGGTTCCGTCAGGTTAGCTATATGTTGTGTCGTGTCAACTATTTCTACGGAAGGTGGTGAGATGATATCTTGAGCGGTTACGTATCTAGGACCCCTTACGCAAATTGACGCGTCTCTAACTCCATAGAGATTACTTCTCAATACAATTTCTTTCAAATTTTGTAAGATTTCATGTACTGATTCCTCAATACCTACTATCGTAGAATATTCATGTGGCACCTTCTTAGATTTTGCACGTGTGATACATGTTCCTTCTATTTCTCCAAGTAAGGCCCTTCGCATGGCAATACCGATGGTATCAGCTTGACCTTTCATAAGTGGTGACAGAATGAAACGACCATAATAAAGACGCTTACTGTCTACTCTTGATTCAACACACTTCCACTGTAGTGTTCGAGTGGATCCTGCTACTTCCTCTCGAACCATACTATACTAGACTAGTATTATTATTTGATCATTTATTTCTCTTGAAATCGGTTTAATTCTTATTTCTACACACGTCTTTTTTTAGGAGGTCGACATCCATTATGTGGCATAGGTGTTACATCACGTACGAAGCTTAATAATATACCACTTCTACGAATGGCTCTTAATGCTGCATCTCTTCCGAGACCAGGACCCTTTATCATAACTTCTGCTCGTTGCATACCCTGATCAACCACTGTACGAATAGCATTTACCGCTGTGGCTTGAGCAGCATAAGGTGTTCCTCTTCTTGTGCCTTTGAATCCAGAAGTACCGGCGGAGGCCCAAGAAACTACCCGACCTCGTACATCTGTAACAGTTATAATGGTATTGTTGAAACTCGCTTGAACATGAATAACGCCTTTTGGTATTCTACGTCCATTCTTACGTGAACCAATACGCCCATTCCTACGTGAACCAATTCTTGGTATAGCTTTTGTCATATTTTATCATCTCATATTTATGAGTCAGAAATATACAAAAAGAAAAGATACGGAGATATCCATTTCATGTTAAAACAGATCCTTTACCTTATTTTTACATATTTTTTTTTTTATTTTGGAAAGTAAAGTTCTTTTTTAGAAGAATTATCCTTGTCTCTGTTTATGTTTCGGATTGGAACAAATCACTATAATTCGTCCACGCCTGCGAATCAGTCGACATTTTTCACAAATTTTACGAATGGAAGCCCTTATTTTCATATTTTTTATTCCTTAATTCTGAATCCACTCCTTGGAAGAGAATAAGTCTCTTGAATTTTTTTTGAACTTCGAATTGTATACCCATGGTTAAAAAAATAACCTAATCGTTCGAATCTTTGTTGCGAAGTCGATAAATTATACGTCCCCTGGCTGAATCATAACGACTTACTTCAATTTTTACTCTATCTCCCGGTAGTATCCGTATAAAACTGCGGCGGATCCTCCCTGAAACATATCCTAGAATTAGATCTTCATTATCTAAACGGACCCGGAACATACCGTTGGGAAGTGATTCAGTAATTAAACCCTCATGAATCAATTTTTGTTCTTTCATTCCAGGTAACCTCCTTGAAGTATCAACTAATGGAGGAAGAGTTATATAACTCACTTTTCCTCTCTATTTTACAAATAGGAAGTTAGAGATCAAATTCGGATACCAGAGGTGGAAGATTACCATATATAACACAAAATTTCTCCTCCAATTCTTTCTAGTCGAGCTTCTCGATCTGTTATTATACCTCGAGAAGTAGAAAGAATTACAATTCCCATTCCACCTAAAATCTTAGGAATTCGTTGATAGTTGGAATAAATTCGTAAGCCGGGCCGGCTGATACGCTTTAAAATGGTTCTAGTTTTATATATTCCTTTTCTGGTTTTTCTATGTCGCAGAGTTGAAACCAAGAAATATTTGTTACTCTCCTGATGTTTCCGAACGTTTTCAATAAAACCTTCTCGTAGAAGTATTTTAACAATGTTTTCGGTGATATTTGTAGATGCTATTTGAACCCTTCCTTTTTTATCCGTGTCAGCATTTCTTATAGAAGTTATTAGATCGGCAATAGTGTCCCTACCCATGACGAACTAGAATTATAGGTTCCTCCTAATTTTGATATAATCAACATGTTTCCTTTTTTTTTTCTTTTTTTTTTTATTATAAAGTATATACGTGAGACACAATCTACTAATTTGATCTATTTGATCTATTTCAGATACCCTACTATATCATAGTCTCATCTACTACTATTTATAATACTTCGGGAGCTAATGAAACTATTTTAGTAAAATTTAACTGTCTCAATTCTCGAGCGATCGCACCAAAAACTCGAGTTCCTTTTGGATTTCCTTCTTGATCAATGACAACTGCAGCATTGTCGTCATATCGTATTATCATACCGTTTTCACGTTTGAGTTCTTTACATGTACGTACAATTACAGCTCTAATTACTTCTGATCTTTCTAGAGGCATATTGGGAACTGCTTCTTTGATTACAGCAACAATAACATCACCAATATGAGCATATCGGTGATTACCAGCTCCTATGATTCGAATACACATCAATTTTCGAGCTCCGCTGTTATCTGCTACATTCAAAAGGGTCTGAGGTTGAATCATATCATTTTTATTTCAATCTGTTATTTCAATGCAAAAGTATGAAAGAAAAAAAAAAAAAAAAGAAATATTGTCCGTCCAGAAATAAATAAACCTGCGGTTGTTTTTTCATCCCCAATACCCCTTTTTGTTTAGTTCTACATCTCTATCCTGAAATAAGAAATTGAGTTCGTATAGGCATTTTGCGCGCAGCTATTGAGATAGCTGCTCTAGCTACAGTTTCTGATACTCCACCCATTTCATAAAGTATTCGACCCCGTTTAACAACGGATACCCAATATTCAGGGGATCCCTTCCCCGAACCCATACGTGTTTCCGCGGGTCTTACTGTAACAGGTTTGTCGGGAAATATACGTACCCATATTTTTCCACCACGACGCGCATATCGTGTCATTGCTCTTCGCCCTGCTTCTATTTGTCTAGCTGTAATCCAAGCAGGTTCAAGTGCCTGAAGAGCGTATCTGCCGAAACAAATATGATTGCCTCGACAAGATATTCCTTTCATTCTTCCTCTATGCTGTTTACGAAATCTGGTTCTTTTGGGGTTATAGTCGATGGTTGTTTCTTAATTCCATCTCTACTGCAGAACCGGACATGAGAGTTTCTTCTCATCCAGCTCCTCGCGAATGAAAGGATTCAAATTCAATAAAATAATATTATAGATACACATTAATAGATACACATTAATAGGTACACATTAATAGATAATACACCAAGTAATGGCTTTTATTGATATTTAATTTCCTACATAAGAAGGAAGATGTAGATACAAGATATACAATACAGCTAGACGTGTGTGTAGATTTATGTATCTTTATAGATAATGTAATGTTTCTCTTTTTTATTTTTATAACATAACGAATCCTTTCCTTATTTTTTTTACCTCTATCAAATTACGACAAAAGATTGTAATCCAATAAATAGAGGTTTCGCGGGCGAATATTTACTCTTTCCTGTTTCATTCGAAGGTTCAATTCATAACCTCTCAGAATAAATCAATTTTTTCTTGGTCCGTTCCGCCATCCCACCCAATGAATTATTAGGATTCATTTTCAATAGAAGCCTATGCAGTCACAGGTTCTGTCGTTCCCATAGCTTCTCCATTAATGGTTAGGTCCGAACTTTGCAATGGAGCTTCCAACAAAATTCGTTCCCAAGTCAATTTCCTCAGTTTTTATTAACCTGAAGGCTCTTTATTATTTTATTCTATTTTAAATTATTTCATTTTTAAATTCTTATATTTATAATTATCTTATCAGTATTGATTATCAGTATTGATGCTTTATCACACTGCCTTTTATGACGTGATTCGTAGACCATACATATTGGAATCATATATCATTGATATTTTTGTTCTTTCTTTCTTTCTATCATCCTTCCATTTATCCACATCCCTTTATTTTTTTTTTTTTTTGCTTTACAACCCATAATCAGATCTATTTTTTGTTGAAAGAATTTCAGTTGCTACAACCATATGATAGATCCACTCATTCATATAGTGACTGTTTCTTGGGATCTCGACAATACGAAGCAATAAGTTGGTTATTAGTTTATTTTATATAATTACAAAGTTTATAGCAGGGGTCAGTTTATTTTATTTTTTTTTTTTTTTTAATCCCAACTTGAAACTATAAAGAAAAAACTAACGAGTCACACACTAAGCATAGCAATTATACCAAATGATCAATCGAATTTTTATTTAACCTTATAGAATTAGAATTGTTCATTTTTTTATTTTTAACGAAAAAAGAATGAAAGAGTTTGTCATTTTTTGTTTTATCACTGGACAGAATGGGAAGACAAGGTTGATTATTCCTCGTCTACAAATATCCAAATTTTTATACCTAATACTCCATAAATAGTTCGAATTGTATAGGAACAATGATCAATTTTAGCGCGAATTGTTTGTAGGGGAACTCTGCCCTCTCTGATCCATTCAACACGTGCAATTTCTTTTCCGTCGATACGGCCTGCTATTTGCACTTGAATTCCTTTTGTATCCGTTTGTTCAGTTAATTCAATAGCTTTTTTCATTGCTTTTCGAAACGAAACTCTATTTTTTAATTGTAAAGCTATATATTCTGCAAGAATATTAGGTTGTCCATAAGGTTTTTCAACTCTTGTGATAGCAATGTTGAGTCTCCGGTTTACAGAATGAAACTCCTTTTGTACATTCATCTGTAATTCTTCGATTCCTCGTGTTTGCCCCTCTATTAATAAATTTGGGAATCCAATATAGATTATGACTTGGATCAAATCGATTTTTTTTTGAATTGTTATACGTGCAATTCCTTCGAAACCTGAGGATATTTTCCTATTTTTTTGTACA